AATTGATAAGCTTAATAAAAAAGCAGAAAAAGAAATAATAGTAACTTGGTCCCGTGCATCTACCATTATACCCACAATGATCGGCCATACGATTGCTATTCATAATGGTAAGGAGCATTTGCCTATTTATATAACAGATCGTATGGTAGGTCACAAATTGGGAGAATTTGTACCTACTTTAAATTTCCGAGGACATGCAAAAAGTGATAATAAATCTCGTCGTTAATCTCATCTTAAAAAAATCTGGATAGATACTTATGATTCATTAGTAGGAGAGAAACCTTATGTCAAATTTTTTAAATAGGATACTAAACAGGAAAAAAACGGAAGACTACCCTCCTCTGCGTCCGCTAGGTAGCATACGGAAGAAAAAAACGGAAGTATACGCGTTAGGTCGACATATATCTATATCTGCAGACAAAGCAAGAAGAGTAATTGATCAAATTCGCGGACGTTCCTATGAGGAAACACTTATGATACTAGAACTCATGCCCTATAGAGCATGTTATCCCATTTTTAAATTGGTTTATTCTGCAGCAACAAATGCTGGTTCCATTCTGGGTTCCGACGAAGCCAATTTAATAATTAGTAAAGCTGAGGTTAACGAAGGTACTACCGCGAAGAAATTAAAACCTCGAGCTCGAGGACGTAGCTATGCGATAAAAAGAACTACCTGCCATATAACTATTGTAGTGAAAGATATATCTTTAGATGAATATGAATTTGTATCACTATATTCGTTAAAAAAACCTAGATGGAAAAAGACAACTATGGTATATCACGATATGTATAGTAGTGGGGTAGTATGGGACAAAAAATAAATCCACTTGGTTTCAGACTTGGTACAACCCAAAGTCATCATTCTCTTTGGTTTGCACAACCAAAAAATTATTCTGAGGGTCTACAAGAAGATCAAAAAATAAGAGATTTTATCAAAAATTATGTACAAAAAAATATGAGAATATCCTCCGGCGCCGAGGGAATTGCACGTATAGAGATTCAAAAAAGAATCGATTTGATCCAGGTCATAATCTTTATGGGATTCCCAAAGTTATTAATCGAAAGTAAACCGCAAGGAATCGAAGAATTACAGATGAATCTACAAAAAGAATTTCATTATGTGAACCGAAAACTTAACATTGCTATCACAAGAATTGCAAAACCTTACGGAAACCCTAATATTCTTGCGGAATTTATAGCCGGACAATTAAAGAATAGAGTTTCATTTCGAAAAGCAATGAAAAAGGCTATTGAATTAACTGAACAAGCAGATACAAAAGGAATTCAAGTACAAATTGCAGGTCGTATCGACGGAAAAGAAATTGCACGTGTCGAATGGATCAGAGAGGGTAGAGTTCCCCTACAAACTATTCGAGCTAAAATTGATTATTGTTGCTATACAGTTCGGACTATCTATGGGGTATTAGGCATCAAAATTTGGATTTTTATAGACAAGGAAGAAGAATAAAAAAACTTTAATTCTTTTTCTGGCCAATCAACGCAAGCAATTCTAATTCTTAATTCTATAGGGTTGAATAAAAATTCGATTGAACTTTTCATATAATTGCTATGCTTAGTGTGTGACTCGTTGGTTTTTTTAGGGTTAGGATTCAAAAAAGACCAGCCCGGTAGTATGAAAACCAACTCATCACTTCGTATTATCTGGATCTAAAGACCCAGTCAAGATATGAGAAATCGATCATATCTTTGTAGCAACTGAATTTTTTTTGAATAAACTTGAATTCTAAGTTGAAAACAAAATACAGAAGAAAGGTGTGGATAAATGGAAGGATGAGAGAAAGAAAGAAAAAGAATATCAATGATATTGATATAGAATTATAGAATTCCAATATGTAAGGTCTATGAGTCATCTCATAAAAGACAATGTAATAAAGCATCAATACTAATTGATTCATCCATAATGAAACATTAAATGAATCCTTCTTATAGTTATAGAAGAAAAAAATCAAGAGCTTCGAGCCAATAAAGACTAAGAAGGTTGACTCAAGAATAAATTAGATTATGAGCTCCGTTGTAGAATTCTGACCTAACCATTAAATACGAAGCGGTGGGAACGATGTAACCTGTGAATGCAAAAGATTTTATTGAACAAATGAATCTTACTGATTCACTAGTCGGGATGGCGAAATGAACCGGAAATCAATTCATCTATTCTGAGAAGTCATGAGCAAGTGCTACGACTAAAATAGAGATTGCAAGAGTAAATATTCGCCCGCGAAAACTTTCTTTTTTTTGGATAAAGGACAAAAGAAAATCAAGATTTATTAGCACATTAGAAACATTTTTTTTTATAAAAATGTTCTAATATCTTATCTATTCAAATATCTATTCAAATTAATTGAAATTCAATTTTGAATCCTTTTAGTCGCGAGGAGCTGGATGAGAAGAAACTCTCACGTCCAGTTCTGTAGTAGAGATGGAATTCTGAAACAACCATCAACTATAACCCCAAAAGAACTAGATTCCGTAAACAACATAGAGGAAGAATGAAGGGAATATCTTATCGAGGGAATCATATTTGTTTCGGTAAATATGCTCTTCAGGCACTTGAACCTGCTTGGATCACATCTAGACAAATCGAAGCAGGTCGACGAGCAATGACACGAAATGCACGCCGTGGTGGAAAAATATGGGTCCGTATATTTCCAGACAAACCAGTTACAGTAAGACCTGCTGAAACACGTATGGGTTCGGGGAAAGGATCCCCTGAATATTGGGTAGCTGTTGTTAAACCGGGGCGAATACTATATGAAATGGGTGGAGTAACCGAAAATATAGCTAGAAGGGCTATTTTAATAGCAGCATCTAAAATGCCTATACGAACTCAATTTATTATTTCGGGATAAAAATATAGAACCGACAGAGATGAATCTTAGGGATGAAACAAAAACGCAGGTTTCTTTTTTTGGGACAAACAATATTTCTTTTATTTTCTTCATCCTTTGCATTGGACGAATAAACAAAAAATTTGATATGATTCAACCTCAGACCCATTTAAATGTAGCGGATAACAGCGGGGCTCGAGAATTGATGTGTATTCGAATCATAGGAGCTAGTAATCGTCGATATGCTCATATTGGTGACGTTATTGTTGCTGTGATTAAAGAAGCAGTACCAAATATGCCCCTAGAAAAATCAGAAGTAGTGAGAGCTGTAATTGTTCGTACCTGTAAAGAACTAAAACGTGACAGCGGTATGATAATACGATATGATGACAATGCTGCAGTTGTGATTGATCAAGAAGGAAATCCAAAAGGAACTCGAATTTTTGGGGCAATCCCCCGTGAATTGAGACAATTGAATTTTACTAAAATAGTTTCATTAGCTCCCGAGGTATTATAAAATAAAATGAGATCGTGATATCTTTGGGGTATTTGAAAGAAATAGATTAAGAACTAGATTAATTCGTAGATTGTGTCTCACGCATATACCTTGCAAAATTCCTATTCATAAATCAATAAAAAAAAAAAAAAGAAAAACATGTTGATTATATCCAATTTTGAGACACCAATAATTTTAGTTCATCATGGGTAGAGACACTATTGCTGAGATAATAACCTCTATACGAAATGCTGATATGGATAGAAAAAGAGTTGTTCGCATAGCATCTACTAATATTACCGAAAATATTGTTAAAATACTTTTCCGAGAGGGTTTTATCGAAAACGTCAGAAAACATCGAGAAAAAAACAAATATTTTTTGGTTTTAACCCTTCGACATAGAAGGAATGGGAAAAGACCCTATAGAAATTTTTTAAATTTAAAACGGATCAGTAGACCCGGTTTACGAATCTATTCTAACTCTCAACGAATTCCTAGAATTTTAGGTGGGATGGGAATTGTAATTCTTTCTACTTCTCGGGGTATAATGACAGACCGGGAGGCTCGACTAGAACGAATCGGTGGAGAAATTTTGTGTTATATATGGTAATCCATTTAATATCTAAATGGGATCCGAAACCTCTTCCTATTTGTAAAAAAAAAAAGAAAGGGGGTGAGTTGTCTAATATCGTCTTTCCTCCATTAATTGATACTTCAGGGGGGCTTTACCTGAAATGAAAGAACAAAAATGGATTCATGAAGGTTTAATTACTGAATCGCTTCCCAATGGCATGTTCCGAGTTCGGTTAGATAATGAAGATCTGATTCTAGGTTACGTTTCAGGAAAGATCCGACGTAGTTTTATACGGATACTGCCAGGAGATAAAGTCAAAATTGAAGTAAGTCGTTATGATTCAACCAGAGGACGTATAATTTATCGACTCCGAAACAAGGATTCGAAAGATTAGGTCATTTTTATTCGATACGATTCGAGATGCAAAATTGCAAGAAACTTATTTTCTACCAAAAAAGAATTAAGATAAGGAATGACAAATATGAAAATAAGAGCTTCCGTTCGAAAAATTTGTGAAAAATGTCGACTAATCCGTAGGCGGGGACGCATTATAGTAATTTGTTCCAACCCGAGACATAAACAAAGACAAGGATAATAAGACCCGCTAAAGGGCTCAATGTACAAATAAGAAATCTGTTTTGACATAAAATGGATATATCCATATATTCCTGACTCATATTTATGAGATGATACAATATGGCAAAAGCTATACCGAGAACTGGTTCACGTAGGAATGTACGTATTGGTTCACGTAAGAGTGCACGTAGAATACCAAAGGGAGTTATTCATGTTCAAGCAAGTTTCAATAATACCATAGTCACAGTTACAGATGTGCGGGGGCGGGTGGTTTCCTGGTCCTCGGCCGGTACTTGTGGATTCAAGGGTACGAGAAGAGGGACACCCTTTGCCGCTCAAACTGCCGCAGCAAATGCTATTCGTACAGTAGTAGATCAAGGTATGCAACGAGCAGAAGTCATGATAAAAGGTCCCGGTCTCGGAAGAGACGCAGCATTACGAGCTATTCGTAGAAGTGGTATACTATTAACTTTCGTACGGGATGTAACCCCTATGCCACATAATGGCT